TATAAAAAATGATCGATTTGAAAATGCTGTAAAAAATGAAATGTCACAATATTTTTTTCATACGTGTCAAAGTGATGGAAAAGAAAGGATATCCTTTACATATCCGCCAAGTTTATCAACTTTTTTTGAAATGATACAAAGAAAGATGTCTTTTTTTACAATAGAAAAAATTTCCTATAATGAACTGTATAATCACTGGAATTATACCAATGAACAAAAAAGGGAGAACATAAGCAACCAATTTTTAAATAGAGTCGAAATTCTAGATAATAGATTCCTTCCTCTGGATATAATCGAAAAAAGAATTAGATTGTGTAATTGTAATAATGAGACTAAACAAGAATATTTACCTAAAATATGTGATTCTTTATTTAACGGACCCTTTCGCGGACAAATCAAAAAACTATTGTTACTCCCAATCATAAAAACTTCTCTAGCTATAAAACATTACATAGAGACAATTTGGATAAATAAGATTCATGGCATCCTTCTTACTACCAATTACACAGAATTTAACCATAAATTCACTCTATTTGATCGAAAATCATTATCAACAGAAATGAGTTATTTCTTAAATATAATTAGCAAGTTTGGAGGAAAATCAACATCAAATTTAAATTTGAAAGGACTTTATTTATTTCCGGAAAACAAACAAGTAAAAATTAATCCAGAAGATCCAATAAAAATTTTTAAATTTTTAATCAATACAGTTATAACTGATACTAAAGATAAAACAATTAGCAAAGAATATATTGGAATAAAAGAAATAAATAAAGAAGTTCCTCGATGGTCATATAAATTAATCGACGAATTGGAACAACAGGAAGTAGCAACTGAAGAAAGTGGGGCAGAGGATTATCAAATTCGTTCACGAAAAGCCAAACGTGTCGTAATTTTTACTAATAGTCCGGAGAATACCGATACTAATGAAAAAGAGACTGATGATTCTGATCAAGCTAAAGAGGTGGCTTTAATACGTTATTCACAACAACCGGATTTTCGTCGAGATATAATAAAAGGCTCTATACGAGTTCAAAGGCGTAAAATAATTATTTTGGAACTGTTTCAAGCAAATGTGTTTTCCGCCCTTTTTTTAGATAGAGTAGACAAACCTCCCCTCTTTTCTTTTGATATCCCCGATCTAATGAAAATAATTTTGATAAATTTGATTTGGAAAAAGAATAAATTAAGAATTTCGGATCATACAAAGGAAAAGACAAAAGAAAGTGAGAAAGAAGAGGAGGACAAAAGAGAAATATACAAAAAAGAGGAGAAAACTCGTATAGAAATAGGAGAAATTTGGGATAGCATTATATTTGCTCAAGTAATAAGAGGTTTTGCATTAATAATCCAATCAATTCTTAGAAAATATATTCTATTACCTTCATTAATAATATCTAAAAATCTTGTTCGTATACTATTATTTCAATTTCCCGAATGGTCCGAAGATTTAAAGGATTGGACTAAAGAGATCCATATTAAATGCACCTATAATGGCGTTCAATTATCAGAAAAAGAATTTCCGAAAAACTGGTTAACAGACGGTATTCAGATAAAGATTCTATTTCCTTTTCGTCTGAAACCTTGGCACAGATCTAAGTTACGATTCCCTAATAAAGATCCGATTCAAAAGAAAGGAAAAAAAGAAAAAAATGATTTTTGTTTTTTAACAGTTTGGGGAATGGAAACTGAATTACCTTTTGGTTCTCCCCGACAAAAAATTTCATTTTTTGAACCCATTTTTAAAAAATTAAAAAAAAAAAAATTAAAATTGCAGAAAAAATGTTTTCTAGTTCTAAGGGTTTTAAAAGAAAGAACAAAATTTTTTCTAAATGTATTAAAAGAAACAAAAAAATGGGTCATCAAAAGCATTCTCTTTCTAAAAAAACTAAAAAAAAGAATCAAAGAACTCTCAAAAAGAAACGAAATTCTATCATTTGGATTGAAAAAAATAGAAAGATATAAATTGAGTGAACCTAAAAAAGAAAAAAATTCGATAATCCATAATCAAATTATTCCTGAATCGTCTATTCAAATTCGATTTATGGATTGTGCAACTTATTCATTGACAGAAAAAAAAATGAAAAATCTAACTAATAGAACAAACACAATCATAACTGAAATAGAAAAAATCAAAAAAGATAAGCAAATAGGGTTTCTAACTCGAGAGATAAATATTAGCCCGACAAAAATAAGTTATGAAGATAAAAGATTAAAATCACCAAAAAACATTTGGCGGATATTAAAAAGAAAAAATATTAGATTACTTCGTAAATTACATTTTTTTTTTAAATTTTTGATTGAAAAACTATACATATGTATCTTTCTATGTATCATTATTATATTTACAAGCATTGCAGAGCTTCTTAAAAAAAAAAAATTTAATAAAGACATTTACAATAATGAAACAAATCAAGAAAGAATTGATAAAACAAATCAAAGTATAATTAACTTTATTTTGACTATAAAAAAGTCAATTAATAAAAATTCACATGTTTTGGGGGACTTATCCTACTTGTCACAAGCATATGTATTCTACAAATTCTCACAAACCCAAGTCAGTAACTTATATAAGTTAAGATCTGTCTTTAACTATTACGGAACATCTTTTTTTCTTAAAAATGAAATAAAAGAGTATTTTGTTGGAACGCAAGGAATATTTTATTCCGAATTAAGACAACATAAAAACCTTCGAAATTCTTTAATTAATGAATGGAAAAACTGGCTAAAGGTTCATTATCAATATGATTTATCTCAGATTAGATGGTCTAGATTAATATCACAAAAATGGCGAAATAGAGTCAATCAATATCAATGTCGTATGACTAAAAATAAAAATAAAGATTTAAACAAATGTGATTCATATGAAAAAAACCGATTCATTCAATATGAAAAACAAAATTCTTTTGAAATGGATCCATTACTAAAAAAAAAATTAAAAAAACAATATCAATATGATCTTTTATCGTATAAATCTATTAATTATGAAGATGAAAAAAAGTATGAAGATGAAAAAAAGTCATATATTTATGGATTGCCATTACAAGTAAATAACAAAAAAATTTCTTATACTTACAATAACAATACGCCTAAACGTAAACTATTTGATATGATAGAAGGTATCCTTATCAATAATTATCGAGTAGAAAATAATAGTATAGATATAAAAAAAAGTCCGGATAGAAAATCTTTTTATTTGAAAATTCTCAATTTTTGTCTTACAAAGAAGATTGATATTAAGGCTTGCGTTAATATTGATACCATCACTAAGAGGAATCAAAACACTAAGATTAATGTTTATAATTATCAAATAATCGAAAAATTTGATAAAAAAAAAAAAGGTCTTTTTTATCTCACAATTCATCAAGAAATTCATCCATTCAATCAAAAAAAGTTTCTCGGCGATTGGATGCGAATGAATGACGAAATACTAAGTCGCCCCATATCGAATTTTGCATTTTTGTTATTCCCAGAATTTGGGATATTTTATAATACATATAAGATTAAACCTTGGGCCAGACCAATGAAATTACTTCTTTTCAATTTTGATGTAAACCAAAATGTTAATAAACATAAAAGCATCACTGAAAAGAAAAAAATATCTCTTTTTTTATTTTTGAAAAAAAAAACTCTTCAATTTAAAAATAGAAATCAAGGAGAAAAAGAATTAGTCGAAAAACCATATATTAAATCCGCTCTCTCAAACCAAAAATTCGTCGAAAAAACATATATTAAATCCGATCTCTCAAACCAAAAAAAAGATGGTGAACAAAGTTCTCCGAGATCAGACATGAAAAAACGTAGAAAAAAAAAGCAATACAAGACTAACATCGAAGCAGAACTTGAGTTTTTCTTAAAAAAGTATTTGCGTTTTCAATGGAGATGGAATGATTCTTTCAATCAAAGAATAATCAATAACATCAAGGTATATTGCCTCCTCCTTAGACTGAACAGTCCAAACGAAATTGCTCTATCCGCTATTCAAAGAAAAGAACTGAATCCGCATATTCTGATGATCCAGAAGGATTTCACTTTTACAGAATTGATAAAAAAAGGAATATTTATTATCGAACCAGTTCGCCTGTTTGTAAAAAATGATGAACAATTTTATATATATCAAACCATAGGTATTTCATTGGTTGATAAGAATAAGAACCAAATTAATCAAAAATACCTAGAAAAAGGTTATGGCTATGCTGACAAGAATAAGAAGAATTTTTATGAATCCATTGCAATACATCAAAAAATGACTGGAAATATAGACAAAAATCATTATGATTTGCTTGTTCTTGAAAATATTTTATCCCCGAAGCGTCGTAGAGAATTAAGAATTCAAATTTTTTTGAATTATAGGGATATAAACAGTATCTATAGAAATACAGTATTTTTCAATGGAAATAGGATAAAAAATTGCGTGTTGAATAAAAAAAATCTTGATAACGATAAAAAGAAACTAATTAAATTAAAGTTCTTTCTTTGGTCTAATTATCGATTAGAAGATTTAGCTTGTATGAATCGCTATTGGTTTGATACCAATAATGGTAGTCGTTTTAGTATGACCAGGATTCATATGTATCCGCGATTGCAAATTTATTAATGGTACATTTTTACTATATTTCCGTACCATGTCTTCATATATGAAGAAAAAGAAATAAACATACCCATTATCTTACATTTGATTCTGATACACAATACTTACTAATTTAATGAGTCATTGTATTATATTATCAAATCAATATTCATTCGATTTAGAAATGAATCAACAAAAATCTTCTTATCTTATTTATTTGAAGATCTTATTTTTTTGAATTTTTTGTGAATACAGAAATAGATCATACTTTTGTATACGGTATCCGATTCAAATCCAATTCATTTTTTAAATTATATTGATTATTGATTACTAAAGTAAGTAATTTTATTTGACAAAAATAAAAAATTATTATTCAAATGAGTGGCATTATTATTACTGATCAAAAAATATATCGATAAAATATCTAAAAAAAAAAAGAGATAAGGGACGATTCATTTTTATGATAAAAAATGCATTCATTTCAATTTTTTCGCAAGAAGAAAAAGAAGAAAACAGGGGATCCGCTGAATTCCAAGTATTGAGTTTCACCAATAAAATAAAAAGACTTACTTCACATTTAGAATTGCACAGAAAAGACTATTTGTCCCAAAGGGGTCTACGTAAAATTCTGGGAAAACGTCAACGGTTGTTGTCTTATTTGTCAAATAAAAATAGAGTACGTTATAAATACTTAATTAATCAATTGGGTATTCGGGAATCAAAAATTCGTTAATTTGAAAAGTCATTTTGAATTATTTGATTTATTAGATCTTGAATTTTGATGAACTTTTTTTCGTTTTATGCAATTCATGGAAGAATGAATCGAGGAAAAACTTATGAATATACCAGCTACAAGAAAAGATCTCATGATAGTCAATATGGGTCCCCACCACCCGTCAATGCATGGTGTTCTTCGACTCATCGTTACTCTGGACAGTGAAAATGTTATTGACTGTGAACCAATATTGGGTTATTTACACAGGGGGATGGAAAAAATTGCGGAAAACAGAACAATTATACAATATCTTCCTTATGTAACTCGTTGGGATTATTTAGCTACTATGTTCACAGAAGCAATAACTGTAAATGGGCCAGAACAGTTAGGAAATATTCAAGTACCTAAAAGAGCCAGTTATATCAGAGTAATTATGTTGGAATTGAGTCGTATAGCTTCTCATCTGTTATGGCTCGGCCCGTTTATGGCAGATATTGGTGCACAAACTCCTTTCTTCTATATTTTCAGAGAAAGAGAATTTATATATGATCTATTCGAAGCTGCCACTGGTATGAGAATGATGCATAATTATTTTCGTATCGGAGGGGTAGCGGCTGATCTACCTCATGGGTGGATAGATAAATGTTTGGATTTTTGCGATTATTTTTTAACAGGAGTTACTGAATATCAAAAACTTATTACACGAAATCCTATTTTTTTAGAACGCGTTGAAGGTGTAGGCATTATTGGTAGAGACGAAGTAATAAATTGGGGTTTATCAGGACCAATGTTGCGAGCTTCCGGAATACAATGGGATCTTCGTAAAGTTGATCATTATGAGTGTTACGACGAATTGGATTGGGAAGTCCAATGGCAAAAAGAAGGGGATTCATTAGCTCGTTATTTAGTCCGAATTGGTGAAATGACAGAATCCATAAAAATTATTCAACAGGCTCTAGAAGGAATTCCGGGGGGGCCTTATGAGAATTTAGAACTTCGATACTTTGATAGAGAAAGGTATCCAGAATGTCATGATTTTGAATATCGATTCATTAGTAAAAAACCTTCTCCTATTTTTGAATTGCCGAAACAAGAACTTTATGTAAGAGTCGAAGCCCCAAAGGGTGAATTGGGAATTTTTCTGATAGGGGATCAGAGTGGTTTTCCTTGGAGATGGAAAATTCGCCCGCCGGGTTTTATCAATTTGCAAATTCTTCCTCAGTTAGTTAAAAGAATGAAATTGGCTGATATTATGACAATACTAGGTAGCATAGATATCATTATGGGAGAAGTTGATCGTTGAAATGATAATTGATACAACGGAAATACAAGATATTAATTCTTTTTACAGAGTGGAATCTTTAAAAGGGGTCTATGGAATTATATGGGCCCTTGTCCCTATTTTGACTCTTGTATTGGGAATCACAATAGGCGTATTAGTAATTGTATGGTTAGAAAGAGAAATATCCGCAGGGCTACAACAACGTATTGGACCTGAATACGCCGGTCCTTTAGGAGTTCTTCAAGCTCTAGCAGATGGGACAAAACTACTTTTCAAAGAGAATCTTCTTCCATCTAGAGGAGATACTAGTTTATTTAGTATCGGACCATCCATAGCAGTCATATCCATTTTGCTAAGTTATTTAGTAATTCCTTTTGACTATCGTCTTGTTTTAACCGATCTCAATATCGGAGTCTTTTTATGGATTGCGGTTTCAAGTATTGCTCCCATTGGACTTCTTATGTCAGGATATGGTTCAAATAATAAATATTCCTTTTTAGGTGGTCTACGAGCTGCTGCTCAATCGATTAGTTATGAGATACCATTAACTCTATGTGTATTATCAATATCTCTACGTGCGATTCGTTGAAACATAAACTTTTACCTATTCCTTTCTTTCAAGTCTTTATAGAAAAAGAGGGGGAATAAATTGCATACATATCTTCATTTTTTTATTCATTATTCGGATTAATGAATTAAATTAGATAGTTATATGAGTGAAAAAAAAACAGCTATAGCTATATAATATATATATATTTGCAGTAAAATTATTGAGTCTCGTCTTCAATGTATAAGAAGAATTAAAGAGTTGAACATAAATAAACAGAAGAAGAGACTGTTTACCCCAAGATTGGTTGATTAGTCATGTCATCCTAGCTTGAAGCGGGTTCAAAAAATCAACCTATTCAGTTTTCACTAGCGTTTGTATGTATT